CATTATAGTACTTGTATGCTTCTAGCCGGAATCTTATTAAAAATGGGAGCGTATGGATTAGTTCGAATCAATATGGAATTATTTCCTCATGCTCATTCTCTATTTTCTCCTTGGTTAATAATAGTGGGCGCAGTACAAATAATCTATGCAGCTTCAACATCTCTTGGTCAACGAAATTTAAAAAAAAGAATAGCCTATTCCTCTGTATCTCATATGGGTTTTATAATTATAGGAATTGGTTCTATCACAGATATGGGACTCAACGGAGCCCTTTTACAAATAATCTCTCATGGATTTATTGGTGCTGCGCTTTTTTTCTTGGCTGGAACAACTTATGATAGAATACGTCTTCTTTATCTTGACGAAATGGGTGGAATAGCTATCCCAATGCCAAAAATGTTCACGATATTCAGTAGCTTTTCGATGGCCTCCCTCGCATTACCAGGTATGAGTGGTTTTGTTGCCGAATTAATAGTCTTTTTTGGACTAATTACTAGTCCAAAATTTCTTTTAATGACAAAAATCCTAATTACTTTTGTAATGGCAATTGGAATTATATTAACCCCTATTTATTTATTATCTATGTTACGCCAGATGTTCTATGGATACAAGATATTTAATGGCCCAAACTTTTATTTTTTTGATTCTGGGCCGCGAGAGTTATTTCTTTCGATCTCCTTTTTTTTACCCGTACTAGGTATTGGTATGTACCCCGATTTCGTTCTTTCACTATCAGTTGAAAAGGTTGAAGTTATCCTATCTAATTCTTTTTTTAGATAGTTTTTTTATAAATAAAAAATGAAAAAAATCTTATCATTTATAAAAAGGTTCGTTGTACAATGACAAAAAGAACGCTTTTTCTTCTCTTGTGTTAAGTAAAAAAACTTTGTGTGAACTAGGGAGAGCCTCGCGAATCAAAGTAACGGGTCTCTCCCTAGTTCACACAAAGTTTGATATGCGTTATATGCTTTTCTATTCCTATTGGTAAGTGGTAAGAACTCCTTTTTGAATTTAATTAGATGTTAATGTAAATGAACCATAACTATGTAATCCCATTCCTAATAGATTTACTCCAAAATAGCATATCCAAATTATAAGAAATCCAATAAACGCTACAATTGCTGAATTTGTACCCTTCAATTTTATATTTGTTTGAGTATGTAAATAAATTGCAAATATGATCCAAGTAATAAAAGCCCAAGTTTCTTTTGGGTCCCAACTCCAATAGGACCCCCATGCTTCATTAGCCCATACTGCTCCAGAAAGAATTCCTATCGTTAAAAAGAGAAATCCTAGACTAATAACCCGATAACTCCAATAATCCAATTGTTGAATCAATTGCGACTTATAATAATTCCTTGGAGAAAAAAAAGAAGTTTTTTTTAAAATATTTTTTTCTTCATTCATGTATTCGACTTTATCAAGGAAAAATGACTTATTTAAATTTAATAAATGATTACTCGTAGAAAAAAATTTTCTATTTTTTCGAACTGTAATGACTAGAAGTGATACTGATAATAATGATCCACATAAAAGGGCCACATATCCCAATATCATCATACTTACGTGCATTATTAACCACTCGGATTGAAGAGCAGGTACTAATATAGTGGATTCGTGTATTTCAGTTAAAAGGCCTGAGGTAGCAAAGCCCTGGGAAAAAATAGCACTTGGACCTATTATTGTGCTTAGAATATTTTGATTTTTTTTGAAATACGGAACTATATAAATAAAGGAAAAACTCCATGAAAGAAAGATTAACGATTCATTTAAATTACTTAGTGGAAAATGTTTCGAATAAATCCAACGAGAAATTAATAATCCTGTTATACACAAAAAAGTAGTTATCATGCCCTTTTCGGATGAATCATATAGTTTTACGATTTCATCGACAAAAAAGGTTATCAAATGAATTGTAATTAGAATTGAAACAGTCGAAAAAGAAATATGAGTTAATATATGCTCTAAAGTTGAAAATATCATAAAAAGAGTTCCTTAATTATAAAATCGAAATCGGCAATTGAATTCATTATTCATTATAGGATCTATTTTCTTTTTTTAGGAAATGACATGCCGCCACTCGGACTCGAACCGAGATGCTCTAGCACTGCTTCCTAAGAGCAGCGTGTCTACCAATTTCACCATAGCGGCTTGTCTTGACCTCATAATAGCCTATAAAAAAGCAATCGTCTAGATTTAAGAATTCAATTGGGTGCAATATTTTCAGGAAAGATTCAAATCAATGAATAAAATCTGTTCAAATATGTCCTTGAACGTTCATTATTTTAGTTTAGGGTTTTAGTTTTATTGTGTATTTGAGAATCTTCTTTACTTGAATTCTTGTAAAACCAAAAAGTCTTACTATCAATTAAGGGATAGAACCTTTCCTCTAAAAAACATTTTTTAAATTAAATGTTTTTGATTTTTTTAATTTTAAAAAGTACAACCAAAAAATAAGTTTTATCAATGAACAAAAAACCTATTTTAGATTATTCAAAATTCACACATATTTATCCATAAAATTTACACTAAGTGTTTTTGCGTGAATTGATGGCCAGAGATATATGGGCTCTATTCTATATAAGAATTTACAGAAAATCCAAAAGAAAAGTAAGAAAGTTGTGCAAAAAAAATCTTTTATAGTACAAATAAGTTGCTGGGGGAAATAAGACTCCTATTCTGGAAAGAAAATATATTAAAAAGAAAGTGAGTATCTTGTGTTTTTTTGTTAAAAAAAAAAGACTTTGTTTAAATTCGGTTTAAAGTAAAAGTAAAACAGAAGAATTCCATTTCCTATGAATTAATTCAACAGGAAATGGAATTTGAGAATTGTCTTTTTGAAACGGAAGAATTTAATTTTTAAGTCAGGTCAATTTAGATTTTTATAAGGTGTTCTGTTTTATTTCTTAATAACTTATTTTTTTATTTTATTTGTTTGTCGCACAAAAAAACTTTTTGAAATCCCGGTAGAAAGAGATTTCCCTAAAGAAAACGCTTTTAACGCTGACCAATAGCCTTTCCTTTTCCAAAAATTTTTACGAATACGCTTTTTTGATGCAGAAGTACGTTTTTTTGGAACTGCCATTTAAATAAAAATTAAGAGATTACTCATTGGTATAGCTGGATGTGAAAGACATCTATTGTTTAAAAAAATCTGCGCTTTTCTAGATAATTTTTTTTCTAAAATTCTAAAAGAATGGAATATGAACGATATGGTAAAATCGCATAAAATCTTTCTAAAAAATAAAAAACAAGAAGAATATTTTTAGTAACTTGTCAAAATTTGACTTGCATTTTCAAATTCGAAGGAGACTCATAATTAATCTTTGTCTTTTATATGATTTGACCAATTGTAACTTCTTGATTTGAATATTTGAAATATTTAGAAGAAATTCAGAAAGAGAAAGAATAAGTAAAAAGAAAGAAAAATTTTTCATTTTTATATTTAAGTTAGGTTAAGCTTAGTGCATATTTTCATTTTTTTATTGACTCCTTTCAAAAGAAGTAAGGTCCGATAAATCGGAAAAGTTTAATTACGAATTTCAATTTTTTTATGCAACAGACATATCAATATGGGTGGATTTTACCTTTTGTTCCACTTCCAATTCCTATGTTAATAGGAGTGGGACTTCTTCTTTTTCCGACAGCAACGAAAAATCTTCGTCGTATGTGGGCTTTTCCAAGTATCTTATTGTTAAGTATAGTCATGATTTTTTCAATTAATCTGTCTATTCAGCAAATAAATAGCAGTTCTATCCATCAATATGTATGGTCTTGGACACTCGATAATGATTTTTCTTTAGAATTTGGCTGCTTGATCGATCCACTTACTTCTATTATGTCAATGTTAATCACTACTGTTGGAATCATGGTTCTTATTTATAGTGATAATTATATGGCTCACGATCAAGGATACTTGAGATTTTTTGCTTATATGAGTTTTTTCAGTACTTCCATGTTGGGATTAGTTACTAGTTCAAATTTGATACAAATTTATTTTTTTTGGGAATTAGTTGGAATGTGTTCCTATCTATTAATAGGGTTTTGGTTTACGCGACCTCCTGCAGCAAATGCTTGTCAAAAAGCATTTGTAACTAATCGTGTAGGGGATTTTGGTTTATTATTAGGAATTTTAGGGTTTTATTGTATAACAGGTAGTTTTGAATTTCAGGATTTATTCGAAATACTCAATAACTTGATTTATAATAATGAAGTCAACTTTTCTTTTGTTATTTTGTGTGCTGCTTTATTATTTACCGGTGCAGTTGCTAAATCTGCACAATTTCCCCTTCATGTGTGGTTACCTGATGCTATGGAGGGACCCACTCCTATTTCGGCTCTTATACACGCTGCTACTATGGTAGCAGCGGGGATCTTTCTTGTAGCTCGCCTTCTCCCTCTTTTCATGGTTATACCCTATATAATGAATTTAATCTCGTTGATAGGCATAATCACATTATTATTAGGAGCTACTTTAGCTCTTGCTCAAAAAGACATTAAAAGGGGTTTAGCCTATTCGACAATGTCTCAATTGGGTTATATGATGTTAGCTCTAGGAATGGGGTCTTATCGAAGTGCTTTATTTCATTTGATTACTCATGCTTATTCCAAAGCATTATTATTTTTAGGGTCTGGGTCCATTATTCATTCAATGGAAACTGTTGTTGGCTATTCTCCGGATAAAAGTCAAAATATGGTTTTTATGGGTGGTTTAACAAAACATGTACCGATTACTAAAACCTCTTTTTTATTAGGTACACTTTCTCTTTGTGGTATTCCGCCTCTTGCTTGTTTTTGGTCAAAAGATGAAATTCTTAATGATAGTTGGTTGTATTCGCCAATTTTCGCAATAATAGCTTGGGCTACCGCAGGATTAACCGCATTTTATATGTTTCGCATCTATTTACTTACGTTTGAAGGTCATTTAAATGTTCATTTTCAAAATTATAGTGGCAATCAAAATACTTCTTTCTATTCCATATCTCTATGGGGTAAGGGGT